CCAAACTACTTGGGCACTAGGTCCAATGTGAGTAGGATCGCTTAGCCATGCTTCAAAATTAGAAAAACGAGCACCGTGGAAATACATACCACTCAGCCAAAGAAAGATGATGGAGAGTTGACCAAAATGGGCACTAAAAATTTTTCGCGAGATCTCCTCCAAATCACTGGTATGGCTATCAAAATCGTGAGCATCAGCATGTAGGTTCCAGATCCAAGTAGTAGTTTCAGGTCCTTTAGCTATTGTTCTTGAAAAATGACCGGGTCTGGCCCATTCCTCAAACGACGTTTTTACGGGATCCCTATCTACCAAAATTTTGACTTCTGATTCCGGCGAACGAATAATCATTGAGTCCTCCTCTTTCCGGACAAGACATACAAAGAGACCTGCCAACATAAAAATATTTGGTGAACCCCTGAGAGATATTTAGAATGCATTTATTTTACTTGTATCTCCCATCTCTCTATTTTTTTAGTTATTTACTAGAGCAATTATGATCTGGAAGTTGATCCAGGGCAAGTGTTCGGATCTATTATGACATAGATGTAAGGCGCCCAACGGACCTATTAAGGTAAAAACTTTTTTGCTGTACAACTTAGACGCTTCCTATCTCAATTATAAAGTATTATATGTAGATCCTTCATATTTTGCTATAGTTCATATTAATTCATTTTTTAATTAATATATATTAATTAGTCAGTAATATTTTCATTCTAACTATTTAAAATCGCACTAATAGTCATTATGAAGAAATACTTAATTTTTTAGTCATTCGAAGGGTTTGTTTTTCCACTATTTTCTTATATATATTTTGGAATAACTATTCTATTTATAAAATAAAAAAAACGATTAACTAACTAACTAAAAACTATTACTAACAAGTATTATAGGAAGGATAACACCTAAGCCAAAATACCTTTTTTTCGAGATCCTGTTATAAGTTCTATCCATATACGTTCTGATCGCCAATTCAAAAAAGTATTTCGACTTTCCTTACTTTGTTATGTTTCCGGCGTAACTCTCATCAACTAGTATCGAATAGTTCGATTTTTTTATAAAAAATAAAAATTTTATTAGAAAATTGTAAATATGAATATTTCTATATATATTTATTTCAAAAAAAAAATGAAATTAAAGAATTTATTTTGAAAAAGTAATTTAATAGCTACTAATAATAGACGAAAAGAACGAAAGAAATGCATTCTGTACTGTATCTGTGTATTCTTTACCCTTACGAAATATCAGACAAACTAGAACGATCTGATTAAGGGATATAATGAAATTCTTTGATTAGTTCTTTCAAGAAGAACAATTCCATGGACCAATAAAAAAAACTTTTTTTATTCGAAACGTCCCGTGATCTTCAACCAATTATGCGCTTCAATATAATTCCCAGGAGTAAGCGTTATAGCTTGTTTCCAATACTCAGCGGCTTGATCAAACCAAGCCTCCGCAATTTCAGAATCTCCCTGTCGGATGGCCTGCTCTCCCCGGTCGGAATAGGTGGCTCAATTCCTTCCCTTAGAACCGTACTTGAGACTTTCCTACCTCATACGGCTCCACAGTCAATTCTTTTGGTGTCCTTTTTTTTTACCTAATGAGATTTCTTGGAGATCTCTTCACGGTAACCAAAAGAGGTTAATCGGATGAGTTTCAAACGTTCATTTTTATAATAGTTGATTTTATTAATAATAAGTTTTATCTTTTCTCCCACCTGCGGAAGAATAAAGTATAGGTATTTACTCCTATCGTTAATATTTTCGGCAAGGTAACTATCTCGATTTCATATCGAAATTTATATAGAATCTTTGATAAAGACTTTTCTTCATAAAAAAAGTAAGAAAGAAAAGACTTACTATCTTTGGGATCTGATCCTACACCGCCGCTCAATACCTTAGTGGATCAACTCTATTACATAAGTTAATTCCTAACTTTTATCTATCTTATATAGGCATAAATAAGCAGTTCTTTTCTTAATATATTGGCCCAAAACCTCATTAATTGATCTTTACGGTGCTTCCTCTCTATCAATTAAAATTTATTTTTTATCCATAGACGACATAGAAAAAGTATCTAGGCATCTCTTATTTCTTCATAGTTCAATTTCTTTGAAGTTTCTTTTTTTCCTACAGCTCAAAAAATCGTCGTTTTAGGCGATGCATATGTAGTGAGCCCTTTTTTTTTTACTAATTTAAGGGGGGTCTTCCTTTTTCCTTCTATAGTGGAGATAATCGCACGTAATGACAGATCACTGCCATATTATTAAAAGCTTGGGGTAAGAATGGGTTTCGTTCTAGTGCTCTGAAATAATATTCTAAAGCTTTCGTATGTTCCCCATTACTTGTGTGAATAAGGCCTATATTATAGAGTATATAACTTCGGTCGTAGGGATCGATTTCTAGTCGCATAGCTTCATAATAATTCTGTAAAGCTTCCGCATAATTTCCTTCGGATTGAGCCGACATCCGTTACGGTCGTCATTCGATTCAAAGAATCTCCGTTCCAGAACCGTACGTGAAATTTTCATCTCATACGGCTCCTCCTTTAAATATGCATAATGAGAATAAAAAATACATGGAATAATAAACAGGGTTGAAATATTCTCATTATGAACTGAGTGGGGCTAGTGTTTTTACAAAAAATCGCTAGCCAACCTTCTTGCGCAAGAATTTGTACTAACATCAAACGCCTTGATACTAAAGCTCCAACAATTACTTTGTCCTCAACGCCCCCTAAATTACCAGGAAATAGTCACTTCAACAGTCTTCGATGGTTATACGGGTATCCAAAGTACCAACGAGATGGATGTTTGTTGTCCCGACCATTCTTGTTAGTCCCAATCCAGATAAGAAAAGGGAGTCAGTAAGTCATTTTTAACAAAGCTTTCGTGTTGTTGATTGCTAGGTGTAGTGCTTTTTCCCCTATGCTGCCTATTGGGACTTTATTACTAGGAAGTAGAATTGACCTGTAATACAGAACACACAGGTGTAACCTTCCGCTCAATACTAAATATTCAATTTGATAATTGAAGCGTAGTATTTGAGGCTGCATCAATCGGGGATACACGACAGAAGGAATTGTTCTATTTCTAAACTTCACCTTCAACAAGCGTAGATTTTTTTGTTATTTTACTAAAATATAGAATTAAGAATTTTAATATAGAATTAAGAATTTTTGTTCTTTCTGTTTCGAATAGTGTGTCTTTAAGCAAAAAAAAAGAATCAAATCACACCATCTCTGTAATAAGTAAATGCCTCTTTTTCTCCCGAAGTTGTCGGAATTATTCGTAATAAGATATTGGCCACAATTGAAAAGGTCTTATCAATAAAATTTCCATTTATTCGCGATCTAGGCATAGGGATCAATCCATTCTATAATTATTTTCTTTACCTCTTGTGGGAAAATGATTCCCCAAACCAAAGGGTTTGTACAGTACGAAATAACATAAAAACAGATTCAGTTCAAAAAAAATAAAGATTGAAAACCTCTACTTATAATTATAGAATAAAATTCTTTGATTGGTCATATCTAGCTAAAAAAATATGGAATATTAATGACTCGCTATTTTTTCGGTTTTTAATTCATAATAATAATTATGTAGGAGAGATGGCCGAGTGGTTCAAGGCGTAGCATTGGAACTGCTATGTAAGCTTTTGTTTACCGAGGGTTCGAATCCCTCTCTTTCCGTACTTTAAACCAACATTCCTAACTGTAAGATATCAAACAACAAGAAATGAAATACCATTATTAGAACATAACAGTTAGATCCGAGGTGGGAAAGAATATATGAGTGGGATAAAATTCAGATCAAACCTCTGACTTTTGACTTTAATCCTTAAGCCAATTTACTTTGACGAAAGAAAAGGGCCAGATTGTCCGAAGCCTTAGCCTTTGCTTTGTAATTTAATTAGAGTTAAGTCTGACGAGAATAGTATTCTACTACTAGCAATTCATTTATTTTCAAACCGACCCACTTACTATCTATTATTTGATTGACTAATCCTTTATACGGAAATGGTTGAAGAGTCAAATGTTTGGGCAATTCCTCCGGAGGGGATGAATCAAGAAAATTTTGAATTAGGGCTGTGGATTTTTGTTCATCTTTTGCCGTAATAGTATCTTGGGGTTTGCAACGATAACTCGGTATATCTACTAGACGACCATTAACTAAAATATGTCGATGATTAACTAATTGGCGGGCGCCAGGAATAGTTGGAGCCATACCCAATCGAAAAAGGATGTTATCCAAACGCATTTCAAGTAATTGTAGTAAAACCTGACCTGTTGACCCTTTGGCTTTTCGGGCGATACGGACGTATTTTAGCAATTGTCGTTCTGTAATACCGTAATGAAACCGCAATTTTTGTTTTTCTTCGAGACGGATACGATATTGAGATCTTTTTCCGGAACGCGATTGGGCTCTAAGATCACTTCCGGCTCTAGGCCTTTTATTTGTTAGTCCGGGCAACGCCCCTAAACGGCGTATTTTTTTGAAACGAGGTCCTCGGTAACGCGACATAAAGACTCCTTATCTTTATTTATTTTTTCATTTTACAAAAAACAAAGAAATGAAACGCAATTTTCTGCAGTATTCTATTACATTAGATTGTATTGTATATATGATATACCATTTATATATGCATTATTTTTTTATTAATCTATGTAAGTATAAGTTAAAAAAATAAAGAAAAGCCGGCTATCGGAATCGAACCGATGACCATCGCATTACAAATGCGATGCTCTAACCTCTGAGCTAAGCGGGCTCGTAGAAATTCTACATACAAAAAACTCTATTTTAGTTTAAGCTTTTTCATTTTTTTTTTTCGTTTATTTAGATCTCTAAATATTTTTATTTTTCGTCTAGAGCAATTTTTTCTATTTAAATTTGATTTTAAAATTATATAATTATAATGAGGGCTATTAATTGAAAAAAAATTTTTCATTATGAAATTTTGCATTATAGATATAATGAATAGATATTTTTTTAGTTTTGTTTTTAG